TGACTTGGACAAAAAGAAACGAAGTGACTTAGACAAATCTTGTTTGTCGATAGCCTCGGACCAATCAATCGAATATTGATTAATACGTAATCGATTGAACACTACTTGAAAACGGTTCTTCTGTTCAGAAACGAAATGTTCCAAATGTTCTTGGAAATTCTTGCTCCCATTGGAACATTTGTATCTATATGCATCAGGATCCCGATTCATGGATCTCTCGGTTCGAGAAATAAGAGGATCAAACCATTTCTTCTGACTCTTTTTCAAATTCGATAAATGTTGGTTGATCGTATATTTCATTATAGTTATATGATTCAGAGTATCATTTCCTATTCGATCCCTTTGAATTCCATATTCGAAGTTGCGATCGGATCTATTCATTAAAAAGAATCGATTCGATACATTTCTTATGTACCCATAGGTGCTATATTGGATTTGAATCAGATTTCGGATCAATCTATATTGATTGACTGCCTCCATTATGTTGTTGCTAGCAAATACCGCTGTTTTTAGTTTTGGATCTTCCAAATCATTCCCGCAGTAGATCCGGACCGATTTTTTTCTGATCCTTCGATAAAAAGATTCATTCTCTTCATAAAAAAGAGGAGGTAGAACCAATAAAGATTTCTTTTTCGATTCATCTCTGGAGTTGAATACCTCATTCAAGAATTTTTTTTGATCCAACCCGTAGGAATCAATAGAAAAGGCAAATCCCCTATGATACACCAGATCCGGCTCGGTTATTGATAGAGTGAATAGATCTGCCATTTCTTGAAATCTCTCTTCTGATTCAAAATCGTGGTGTAACGTGTATCCCCCTTTGTTCCGGTCATGGAATAGATGAAATAAATCAAAAAATGGATTTTTTTTCAAGAATGAAATCTTATTGGAACTGTCCATATCCGGTTCATCCTTCGGAACCATATCACATCCCGGATCTGATGAAATAGGATGAATTGAGACGGTATTTTGTAAATACGTAATTATCTTGAATATATCAACCATTTCTTTATTTTCCGATCGCCTGGAAGGGACAAAAGAAACATCTTGTTTTTTCTTCAAAAATTTCTGATCTCTAGTGGACCTCTCAGTAGGATTCGAACCCAGATGAAGTTCTGACCATCTGTCAGAGAAAAAAGAACGAATTGATCTTGTAGGATTCCCAAGAAATTCTTCGATTTCTTCCGGAAGCAGATGATTATTCATCTGCTTCTCACGTTCCGTGAATAGCCGGGACATTGAGGAAGATCCAAAAAGGCATTTCGGGAATCGATCTGATTCTATCTCTGTTCGTTCCGTTTGAAGAAAGGAAGGATCCAAAAGAATCGATCTTTCTTTTAGTTGCTGAATCTCTGTTTGATCGATCAATGTGTGATATTCCGAATCCTCATTTCTAATGGAATCGAAATGATCTATGGATTGATCAGAAGATCCTTTCAATTGGCTAGAATCCCTTACTTGAACGAAAATAGATCTTGTGGAATCATATTGAATATTTGACAATACATTCCGTACCTTGCTAAAAAACCGATCCTTGTTTACCAACCACACATTGTCTAACCAAATCAAATTCTCTCTCGATACGTTCCTCAAAAAATCCGATTCGTGCTGATTCTTCCCCCAACTAACGAAGAGATCTTGGCGGAATTGCCACATATGAAATTGAGCACAATTTTGCAAAGAAATACCCCACTTGTTTCTCGAGAAGAGATGGGAAACATGCTCAATATCATTTGATTGAATAGTTGCCTCAGCTCCTTGTTGTTTGAAGAAAACCTCCCCTTCAATTGGTCTTTTTTCACGAAAAGCAGACATGAGATAACAAATCAAGTCTTTCCCTAAGATTTCGAATAGCTGTCCCGAATTCAAGTTGATTATGTTTCGCTTCTTCCTCGGAGAAAGACGATCAAACAATTCCCAATCATGGTCCTTGCGGATCGGATCATCCGTATAGGATAAAAAAAGAAACTCCAGATATTTGCTATCTTTCTCTTTGAATGAGATCTCAATTCCAGCTACGGTTTCATTAGATATCTTACAACTAGAATCCCTCTTTTTTCCGATCCGGTTCCTCCACCACCGCGAACTCCGATCAGATTCAGGCATGATACACTTTTTATTTATTGGGAGAACCCAAGTACTCTCTTGCGGATCCATGAAACAACTCTCAGAAATCTTTTTCCCTTTTGGAAGATACAGGAGCGAAACAATCAACCTATTGATATTGGAAGACCAAAAAGATTCTTCCAATGTCTCATTTCTGGGTCCAATGGAATTCATAGGTATAGGAAGAATAGGTATAGGAAGAAGCCCCATCAAATAGAGATTTTTTCTTTCGACCATCTTTCGATTGTTAATACGAGATATAAGGACCGCTACTACAAGCAGTACTACACCTTTGATCGTGAAATATCGATTGCTTGTTGAACCCTGCGAATCACGTGAAAGTAGGATACTCCAAATTCGGGGGTCAAAGAGTTTCATAAAACGTTCTTGGTGG